GTATGGGATCCGTAGTAGGTGAGAAAATCACCCGTTTGATTGAGTATGCTACTAATCGATCTCTACCTATCATTATTATGTGTGCTTCTGGAGGAGCACGCATGCAAGAAGGGAGTTTGAGCTTGATGCAAATGGCTAAAATATCTTCTGCTTTATATGATTATCAATCAAATACAAAGTTATTCTATGTATCAATCCTTACATCTCCTACAACTGGCGGAGTTACAGCAAGTTTTGGTATGTTGGGAGATATCATTATTGCTGAACCTAATGCCTACATTGCGTTTGCGGGTAAAAGAGTAATTGAACAAACATTGAAAAAGACAGTACCTGACGGTTCACAAACGGCTGAGTATTTATTCCATAAGGGCTTATTCGACCTAATCGTACCACGTAATCTTTTAAAAGGTGTTCTGAATGAGTTATTTCAGCTACACGGTTTCCTTCCCTTGAATGAAGATTCAAAATAAATAAATATTCAAATAAAAAAGAATCAGAATATAGAAGTTCTTTCTATTTAGTGAGAACTCCCGTTTTTCACTAGGAATCCATGTGTGTTGGATAAGATTGGTTAAAGTCGGAAACTCCTAAGAAACTCGTTTCTATCTTTCTTTTCAAAAATCAAAAAAAAACCTTTCAAAAGAAAAAGGTGTTTTGAAAGGAAAGATAGAAAAACGATGAAGATAAGGATGGGAGAAGAAGAATCCAATTTATGAAAGCAGGATTATCATACATATTCGTGTACAAAGAGGAATAAGTACGCTTCGTTGAGTTCTACATTTGTTATTGATTATGAAATATTTCATATGAATATTATCTGAATCTTATTTCTAATAGATAGACTTATCATAAGATATCTTTATAATTATAATTTCGAATTATAATAGAACTATGAAATCGAGGTACCCATTCTATGATAGATTTGAACTTTCCCTCTGTTTTTGTTCCTTTAGTGGGCCTAGTCTTTCCGGCAATCGCAATGGCTTCTTTATCTCTTTATGTTCAAAGAAATAAGATTGTCTAAATATGATGGGACCAAATCTCATCAATTTATTTCAACACTAGATCATCATAAAGATACTTTTTATTAATGTAATAGGGTAGGATATATGCTATGTGGACTTTCCGAAAACAAATGTAAGAGTTGTTTTGTTAGGTATACCGTTGTTATGTATATCGATAGATAATATACGCATTAATGCATGTATATGCAGTTATATCTTAATCAATTAAATGATTAAATTCAAAATGATCCGCAAATCTTTTTTGAAAAATCTTTGAAATAGAAACTCAATGTATCTAACCAATTATTTCTAAGGGTTCCTGTCGGAATGCTGCTAGTTAATGAAAGTTACTTAGGGATCAAGCAATCAAAGTCGAGTCAAATCCATTTGGGTTATTCTATAAATTCCAATCGAATGCAACTGGATCTAGTATAGTATGAACTGGCGATCAGAACATATATGGATAGAACTTATAACGGGGTCTCGAAAAACAAGTAATTTTTGCTGGGCCTGTATCCTTTTTTTAGGTTCACTAGGATTCTTAGTGGTTGGAACTTCCAGTTATCTTGGTAAAAATCTGATATCCGTATTTCCGTCTCAGCAAATCCTTTTTTTCCCCCAAGGGATCGTGATGTCTTTCTATGGAATCGCAGGTCTATTCATTAGTTCTTATTTGTGGTGCACAATTTCATGGAATGTAGGTAGTGGTTATGACCGATTTGATAGAAAAGAAGGGATAATGTCCCTTTTTCGTTGGGGATTTCCTGGAATAAATCGTCGCATCTTTCTTCGTATCTTTCTGAAAGATATCCAATCAATCAGAATGGAGGTGAGAGAGGGTCTTTTTCCTCGTCGTGTCCTTTATATGGAAATCAGGGGCCAAGGAGCCATTCCGTTGACCCGTACTGATGAGAATTTGACTCCACGAGAAATTGAACAAAAAGCTGCCGAATTGGCCTCTTTCTTGCGCGTACCTATTGAAGTATTTTGAAATGAACTAAAGAAACTAAAGAATAAATATCAGCATGAGAGAAGGAACTTAATACATCTATCAGGAGAACGTATATGGAACAATATTAATAAAATCTAAAAATCTAATAGAATTAATCAAATAAAATATATTGAAAAAGAAAAAAAAAAAAGATTAAGGAGATTTGTACACAAAAACTCTTTTGTATATGCATACACATGTCGTTCAGCTTCACTCTTTATACTTTATACTATCAAAAGGTCTAATAAGTGTAGTGTAGATTCATCAAATATCCTAATATGTCTTTTGTTTTCGTAAAACATAATTCGTCCTTTGAATTGATACCCTATCTCCGCGCTGCGGTTAGACAGTGAAATCTTTTGAATTCGAAATAGAAAGAAAAGAATTAAATGATCTGGTAGAGTTCGTCTTTAAATCCAAATTATATTCGTTAGTTCAAAATGGGTTTTCGGAGTATTCATCGAAAGGAATAAATGAAGGGGAAATCGGTTACAATTTGCCTAATTGCGATCTCTGGAATATGGAAAGAATATTTACTTCTTTTTTTTTTCATTCAAAAAGGACCTTTCTTGTATGTTTTATTCTAGATCCTAAAGACTCAATTCTTACACAAAAACAAAAATAGGAAAAGATCCATAGGTTCGATACCTTCTTCTTGTTATATAATTCGTGCTTCATAGAAATCTCAGATAGAATTGACGAATGAAAAAGGTTCATTAACAATTGACATAACGGATACAGAATGAAAAAAAAGAAAGTATTGGCTTCCCTCCCATATCTTGTATCTATACTCTTTTTGCCCTGGTGGGTTTCTCTCTCATTTAAGAAATGTCTAGAAACTTGGGTTCTTAATTGGTGGAATACCAGGCAATCCGAAATCCTTTTGAATGATATTCAAGAGAAAAATGTTCTAGAAAGATTTATGGAATTAGAAGAACTATTCCTGTTGGACGAAATGATAAAGGAGTACTCGGAGACACATATGCAAAGGTTTCATATAGGAATGCACAAGGAAACAATACAATTGGTCCAAAGACAAAATGAATCTCATTTCCATATAATTTTGCATTTCTCTACAAACCTAATCTGTTTCGCTATACTAAGTGGTTATTTTTTTCTGGGTAATGAAGAACTTTTCATTCTAAATTCTTGGATTCAGGAATTTCTCTATAACTTAAGTGATACAATCAAAGCTTTTTCAATTCTTTTAGTTACTGATTTATGGATCGGGTTTCACTCAACCCATGGTTGGGAACTAATGATTGGTTCAATCTACAACGATTTTGGATTGGCTCAGAATGATCAGATTATCTCTGGTCTTGTTTCCACTTTTCCAGTGATTCTAGATACAATTGTGAAATATTGGATCTTCCATTTTTTAAATCGTGTATCTCCTTCGCTTGTAGTAATTTATCATTCAATGAATGAATAAGAATGAATAATTCATTATTTGATTGATATCAAATAAGAATCTTTCTTCGTGTATAAATAAATCCTTTTTCATCTGACTTATTCTTTATACTTCTACCTTTTCAACTCAAGGTATTCATACTATATTCCACCAGTACAATTATTTCAGTACAATCAATACAATGGCAAATTTGTGGATAGGGAATTCTACTGGTTACCTATCGAATTTATTGTAGAAATTCCGGGGATCAATGATTGGACCATGCAAAATAGAAAGACTTTTTATTGGGTAAAAGGACAGATGACTCGATCTATTTTTGTATTGATCATGATATATGTAATAACTCGAGCATCTATTTCAAATGCATATCCCATTTTTGCGCAGCAGGGATATGAAAATCCACGAGAAGCAACTGGGCGAATTGTATGTGCCAATTGCCATTTAGCTAATAAGCCCGTGGATATTGAAGTTCCGCAAGCTGTACTTCCTGATACTGTATTTGAAGCAGTTGTTCGAATTCCTTATGATATGCAACTGAAACAAGTTCTTGCTAATGGTAAAAAAGGAGCTTTGAATGTAGGAGCTGTTCTTATTTTACCCGAGGGATTCGAATTAGCTCCCCCCGATCGTATTTCTCCCGAAATGAAAGAAAAGATGGGCAATCTTTCTTTTCAGTGTTATCGTCCTAATAAAAGAAATATTCTTGTGATAGGTCCTGTTCCCGGTCAAAAATATAGTGAAATCGTCTTTCCTATTCTTTCGCCCGACCCTGCTACGAAAAAAGACGTTTACTTCTTAAAATATCCCATATATGTAGGTGGGAACAGAGGAAGGGGTCAGATTTATCCTGATGGTAGCAAGAGTAACAATACAGTTTATAATGCTACATCTGCTGGTATAGTAAGCAGAATAGTACGTAAAGAAAAAGGGGGATATGAAATAACCATAGTTGATGCATCAGAAGGACGTCAAGTGGTTGATATTATACCTCCAGGACCAGAACTTCTTGTTTCAGAAGGTGAATCCATCAAGCTTGATCAACCATTAACAAGTAATCCAAATATAGGAGGTTTTGGTCAGGGAGACGCAGAAATAGTGCTTCAAGATCCATTACGAGTCCAAGGTCTTCTGTTCTTCTTGGCATCTGTGATTTTGGCACAAATCTTTTTGGTTCTGAAAAAGAAACAGTTTGAAAAGGTTCAGTTGTACGAAATGAATTTCTAGATCTAGAGATTCCTTAAAATAAAGTTGGTAAAAGTGCCAACTTCTTGTTGATCGATAGAATGATATAGGAATATGATTCAAAAGATTCTATAAGTCTTTTCTTTGTTTATTTTATTTTTTTTTTATTTTGCGGGATGTCTGAAACTCATTACTTGTATACCATTCCTAATGATATAAAATAAGTATACAAATACAAAAGAATAGAATACAAGGCAAGGACGGGAAAAATGAAAGTCAAAAAGATTTCTAGAAAGTCTTCTTAGTCTTCCTAATTGTCTATTCGATTCGATACAAGACGATACAAGAAAATCCTTTTCTTGTGTCGTCTTGTATCGAAAGAATCATGATTTTTTCTCCTGAAAGATTCTTA